TAATTCAACATAACATAAACGGAATGGAATCACGCTCTGTAGGATTTGAACCTACGACATCGGGTTTTGGAGACCCGCGTTCTACCGAACTGAACTAAGAGCGCTTTCTTATATCCTATAACAGTAGATACGATTGTAAATAAAAAGATTTCAAAGGGTATTGCGTAAATAGAGTCTAAGATTATGCCCAATTTTATCCCCAATGAATCCCTCGTAACTGTTCATAGGAGAAAGAATAGGTAGGGATGACAGGATTTGAACCCGTGACATTTTGTACCCAAAACAAACGCGCTACCAAGCTGCGCTACATCCCTTTTTCAAAATTGTTGTACAGTGTCATTGTACAAAATTCATGTCCTGTTTTCCACATCATTCTTTTTTGCTCTAACTATAGATATATATATAATGTTCTTGTCATTTTTTTTTATCGACAAAATTTTATCTGCTAGATCCTTGTAATATGCATTTTAGTTAGTAATTCCCAATTAGAATTCAATTTCTTGCAAAAACAAATGACCTTGAACTACAAGATTGGGTTATCTATGATCTATGTATTAGAATTTATATAGACTATATATGTATTACAATATACAATACAAATAAAGAATTACAAGAAAAAGGAAATATAAAATAAAAGAAGAAGGAGGATTTTCAATGCAAGATATAAAAACATATCTCTCCACGGCACCTGTGCTAACCACTCTATGGTTTGGGTCTTTAGCGGGTCTATTGATAGAAATTAATCGTTTATTTCCAGATGCCTTGTCATTCCCCTTTTTTTCATTTTTATTAAATTCTTTTATTTATATGTGAAGAAATGAAGAAGATTTGAGATTAATTCTACGTAACATGGCTCCAATTTCACTCCCTTTTTATTTTTTATTTAGGATAGGAAAGAAGAAATAAAAAGTATATCGAACCTCAGTCAAGATAAAGTGAATCTACAATATAATTTTGGTAAAAAGAAATGGAAAAGTGGATCCAGTCTAGGGATGGTTCGATGAAATTCTAATATATAAATAAGAAAATACTGAGATTAGGATAGGAAGAATTCCTAGTTAGAAAAAATTGTATTACTTAATTATTACTAGATCTTCTATTAATAAACATGACTATCTTTCTTTATAGTTCTAGTAATTCCTAATAATGAGATTTTAGATTATAGTGCTTCGAAGTCATTCAAATTATTAGAATTTGAAAAAAGAATCTTTACAAATTACATTTCTAATTAGTAACTTTTATTAATATAGATTTTTTTGTTTTATTCTTATTAATTATTTTATTTTATATTTGGTTCGGATCAAAAAAAAATGAGGAGAGTTCTAAAATGAAGTCGATCCAAAATGAAAAGGATATTCATGGCCAAGGGTAAAGATATAAGACTTATAGTGATTTTGGAATGTACCTGTTGTGTTAGAAAGGGTGTCAATAAAGAATCGACGGGCATTTCCAGATATATTACTCAAAAGAATCGACACAATACACCCAATCGATTAGAATTGAGAAAATTTTGTCGCTATTGCCAAAAGTATACAATTCACGGGGAAATAAAGAAATAGATAGAACAGAATGCGTGTATGATTTTTTCAAGGAGCGGGACTTAACATAACATATATACAATACAAACCAAATCCTCTTTTGGTCGGATCTTAAATGAAGAAGAAAAAAAAAAAAAAAAAAGAGAATTGTATTATATATATTATTTTATATATAAGGAATAAACAAACAAGGGATAAGCAAACCATGGATAAATCCAAACAACTTTTTCGTAAATCCAAGCGATCTTTTCGTAGGCGTTTACCCCCAATTGGATCGGGGGATCGAATCGATTATAGAAACATGAGTTTAATTAGTCGATTTATTAGTGAACAAGGTAAAATATTATCTAGACGGGTGAATAGGTTGACCTTGAAACAACAACGATTAATTACTATTGCTATAAAACAAGCTCGTATTTTATCTTCGTTACCTTTTCGTAATAATGAGAAACAATTTTATAGAGTGGAGTCAATCCCTAGAACTACTAGTCCTAGAACCAAAAATAAATAGATAGACTCTTCAAAACTCCAATCGTAACTCAAGCTCAGATTAATGTTTTGCTCGAAAAAACCTAGAATCTAGAATCCAGATTGGATTCTTGTGTTATAAAAAAGGAAAAATGGGTAAGCAATCTTTTTTTTATTGAAAGATGTTCGTTTATTCCTACTACTCAAATCTTCATTTCTTTTTCTTCTATCTTCCCGGAGTCCATTCTCCGGGAAATTCTGTTTCAATCATTCTTGTTTCTTGTATAGTAGATTCTATTAAGATTCTTTTATTCCTTTATTTGATTTTTATTTTTGATTAATTATTTTATTGAAAATCATATCAAAACAATTCTTATTTGATAGGGCTATTTGCGCAAGTATTTTACGATTCAGAAGCAATTGTCTCTTGTACAGATTGTGTATAAGTTTGCTATAACTATAGAATACCATTTCCTCGCGAGTTACTGCATTTATACGAGTGATCCACAAACGACGAAAATCTCTCTTTTTCCTGCTCCTATCTCGATGAGAGGAAACCAAAGCTCTCATTCTTTGTTGAGTAGTCGTTCGAGTAAGTCTTGAATGAGCCCCTATAAAGGTTGATGCAAATAAACGAATTTTTTTTCGACGTCTCTGAGCTGTATATCCTCGTTTAACTCTGGTCATTGAATCAAATGAAACTCTCTTGAATAACTAATTGATTTCTCTTCTTTCAGTCACTCTTTTCCTCCGGTCGATTAATAACAAAACGGATTATTCCGATATATAAACTATAAATTCCAATGGCTTTTGCTACTATGACCTTCCCGACCACGATTTTTTCTTCCAGGTATCTCAAAAATGCTACTAAATAAAAAATAATAGTGGGTTCCCTCGTTTCTATGGCAACTTCTGAAACGGTGAGGTCCTCTCTATACACCGGAGCCTCTTATTTAATTTAATCAAATTTTATTGTGAACTTGTATAGTTCACACTCTTTGGCTCTACCTATCTATTTTAAAATTAGAATTTTTTATCAATTATAATTATAAAGTAATAGATAGTCCTTTTCACAAAAAAGCTATCCATACAGTGACGGCATTTAATTTTGAAAGTTGGCTAGGTAGCTAACCCTGTTAGTCCGTTTTTTAAGAATAGGAGCATAACCTTTTTGCTTCTTATAAATTTATTTCCTCCGCTTAATGGATAACTTTTTGCTACCAATGGAGAATTTCTTCTCATTTCAAACGGAGTGATTGGATTTAACCAATAGAAACCATAAATTCCATAACATAAACATAATAGGTCGATGATAGATCTTCATTTTTAGATATTATAAAATAGTCAATTAAATGTCCGTCTTCCACTCTATCTATCCTATTCATTGGTAGTGGTCGTAAATAATTTTTTTTTTTCATTTCTTCAAACTCATGATCTGAACTAAACGAGTCACACATACACCCTAGTACATGTTCCTCGACGCTGAGGACATCCTCGAAGAGCGGGAGATTTCGTGACATTTCTTATTGGCTGTCTTGCGTTTCTAATAAGTTGTTTAATGGTTGGCATATCGTGTCTATAGAATCTCATTCTAGATAGAATAGAGCGGGTTGGCTTAGATCGATCTTAACCTGATGGTTGATGATTATGAATGATTTCTATTCAATATAAAATCACGGAAAATTCAAATTTGTAAATGGAATTCTATATTTATACGAAATCCTCAGCATTTTCATTTTCGACCGCTACAAGATCAACGATGCCATGAGCTTGGGCTTCTGTTGCTGACATAAAAACATCCCTTTCCATATCTTCGGATATCACCCATAAAGGGTTGCCCGTTCTTTGTACATAAACTTTTGTGAGGGTTTCGCGAAGCTTCAATAGTTCTTCTGCTTCCAGAATAAATTCCCCTGCCTGTGCCTCATAAAAAGAACTAGCAGGTTGGTGAATCATAACCCTGATGATATTGATATAACACCATGAACGGTTCTTCTATCTATATTTTGCATGATTGAGTTTAAGTAAGGGGGAAGATAAAAAAAAAAAGAGAATTAAACAACCGTACAGGCATCTTTTGTACATTGCATACGGCTTTGCAATGAAATTTATTTTTCGATATAAAAAATTCTATCGAAAAAAATAAATAGAACCCATCTGATCCAAATCGTTAAATGATCCATTTACCACCCTTCCTTTCGTAGTAAAAAAAAAAAAAATACTATGATGGTTCTGTTGCTTTATATATTTATCTCATCTGTAGTTTAGCAATCCCAAAGTTTCTTTTTGATACGATCTAAGAAGGAGAAAATTATTTTTTTTTTTTTTTTCCATTTTTTGACTTTAAAATAAAGATAAGAAAGAGACTTCTGGTGTGGAAGAAAAATGGTTTGTGACGCTGAAATTTACTCTTGACACATAAGATCAAATTGGGAATAACCCTTCTTTCATACTACTATCTCGATACAAAAATCTCATGTTATAAAAAAACAATAATGTTTGTTCATATCGAACTCGAAGTGCCATGCTATTATTACTTATTCTTTATTTTCTTTTTTATTTGATTCATATTTGATACAGCGAAGGCATAGTCTTCTTTTTTCTCATCTCAAATAAAAACTCATTGGCGCCAAGCGTGAGGGAATGCTAGACGTTTGGTAATTTCTCCTCCGACTAGAATGAAAGATCCCATTGAAGCGGCTAATCCCATGCATATTGTATGTACATCCGGTGACACAAATTGCATAGTATCATAAATGGATATTCCTGGTATTACCCATCCGCCTGGAGAGTTTATAAACAAATACAGATCCCTAGTATCATCTTCTATGCTGAGATATACCATGATACCAACAAGTTGATTCGAGATCTCGCTATCAACCTCTTGGCCTAAAAAAAGTAATCTTTCTCGATGAAGTCGGTTGATTAGGGCAAAATTTTATCCCTGAAGAACCGTACATGCACCTTTGGATGCATACGGTTCAAAAGAATTGCGAAAAAAAAATCAATATGTTGATTCTAGTCTTATTTCTTTTTTATTTTTTAACAGGAGTTTTGGCCTCCTTCTCTATATTCTATAATGTAAATGTATAAAATAAAAAAGAATTTTCTGAACTTATTGAACTAACTTCTCATTGATGTATTCTTTCATCGAAATTCAAATAACGATGTAATTTTCTTGTTCCTGAATGGGCCCTTTCAATTCTTTTAGGTTCTTGTTCTACTCCGGGGGAAGATTTGCCCGAATTACATTTGCGCATATAGGGCAAATGATTTCAGTACCACTTCTTTTTTTTTCAATTCGTTTCATAGCTTTCTCTAAACTATTCAATGTATTCATCATACTACTCTTTTGAAGTAGGCAGTTTGATACTATCCCTATAGTAAGTATAATAATAGCCTATGATACAAGCGGTAATCGTGTAATAATATATTCCATATAATATATAATAGATTCTATTATAGTTCTATTTTAGTAATTTAGATTATATTGAATTACTAATGAATTTCTTCAATTCTTAATAATTTTATTAGATTTCTATTTTTTTTTATTCTATATTTCATATTCTTATATTATCTTAATTAAATACTTATATATATTTTAAAAAGATTTTTTATTTTTTATAGTTTATATTTATATTACTACATTTACACTCCCATTCTATTACTTTACTCTTACCGTTTATTCTCTGAACGGAGCCTGGATACTTTATTTTATCAGTTCAAGTAAACCATCAATTATTCTAATTGATAATATTGATCCCCAATAGGAATTATTGTACTTCACGCTCCAAATTATTGATGGTTAAATCAATACAATATATAATATATATCTATTGGATTGGGCGAAATATAGAATACTCGATCGGGGGAGATAACGGGGAAATACCATATGACCAATATGTCTGACAAGTCGCACTATACGTCAACCCAAACTGCATCCTCCTCTCCAGGACTCCGAAAAGGTACTTTTGGAACACCAATGGGCATTAAAATAAAGAAAAAATGAAGTACTATACTTTACTTTAATATAGAAACGTAACAATGGATTTATTGTCTTTATCCTTTTTTCTTTATTTTCTCTTTTCAAATTTTCAAATTATATATATTTTTTTTATTATAATATATATCGAAATTCTAAGTTAGAATATAAATTTTTATCTTTTTATATCTTCTCGTATTATATTATTTTATATCTTCTCATATTATATTATCTATATTATAGAAAAATATAAAAAGATGATAAAATATTCTATTGGATAATAGAATATTTTATCATTATATAGATAGAATTTAGAATTCTAGTATATATAAGTATATATAGGAAGACAGAATGAATAAATAAAAATTGGAACGAATGGTATCGATTGGATCGGCCTATTGTTCGAATTATTTCAAATGATAAACAAGTATCTATGCACTCTTTCTCATAAAAACCTCCCATTGCATATTGGTACTTATCGGGTATAGAATAAGATCTGTTTATCTTTGTTATTCTGAATAAAAGAAAGGAATACAAATCAATATTAATCCTTTCCTATACAAAATATACCGAACAGGTTAAGTACATTAAGTACACGGTCTAGTCTTTTCTAATGCGATAAAGTTACATAATGTCTATTTATTTTTAAGAAAGGGGTATTTACATGGGTTTGCCTTGGTATCGTGTTCATACTGTTGTATTGAATGATCCCGGTCGATTGCTTTCTGTCCATATAATGCATACAGCTCTAGTTTCTGGTTGGGCTGGCTCGATGGCTCTATATGAATTAGCGGTTTTTGATCCCTCTGACCCTGTTCTCGATCCAATGTGGAGACAAGGCATGTTCGTTATACCCTTCATGACTCGTTTAGGAATAACCAATTCGTGGGGGGGTTGGAGTATTTCAGGAGGAACTATAACAAATCCAGGCATTTGGAGTTATGAAGGTGTGGCAGGGGCACATATTTTGTTTTCTGGTTTGTGCTTCTTGGCAGCTATCTGGCATTGGGTTTATTGGGACCTAGAAATATTCTCTGATGAACGTACGGGAAAACCTTCTTTAGATTTGCCCAAGATCTTTGGAATTCATTTATTTCTATCAGGAGTGGCTTGCTTTGGCTTCGGCGCATTCCATGTAACAGGCTTATATGGTCCTGGAATATGGGTGTCTGATCCTTATGGACTAACTGGAAAAGTACAATCTGTAAATCCAGCGTGGGGTGCGGAAGGCTTTGATCCTTTTGTTCCGGGGGGAATAGCTTCTCATCATATTGCAGCAGGTACATTGGGCATATTAGCAGGTCTATTCCATCTTAGTGTCCGTCCGCCTCAACGTCTATATAAAGGATTACGTATGGGTAATATTGAAACTGTGCTTTCCAGTAGTATTGCTGCTGTTTTTTTTGCAGCTTTTATTGTTGCTGGAACTATGTGGTATGGTTCAGCAACTACCCCAATCGAATTATTTGGCCCCACTCGTTATCAGTGGGATCAGGGGTACTTCCAGCAAGAAATATATCGAAGAGTTGGGGCCGGACTAGCCGAAAATCTGAGTTTATCAGAAGCTTGGTCTAAAATTCCCGAAAAATTAGCTTTTTACGATTACATTGGTAATAATCCGGCGAAAGGGGGATTATTCAGAGCAGGTTCAATGGATAGCGGGGATGGAATAGCTGTTGGGTGGTTAGGGCACCCCGTATTTAGAGATAAAGAAGGGCGCGAGCTCTTTGTACGTCGTATGCCCACTTTTTTTGAAACATTTCCGGTAGTTTTGGTAGATGGAGACGGAATTGTGAGGGCCGATGTTCCTTTTAGAAGGGCAGAATCCAAGTATAGTGTTGAACAAGTAGGGGTAACTGTTGAATTCTATGGTGGCGAACTCAATGGAGTCATTTATAGTGATCCTGCTACTGTTAAAAAATATGCTAGGCGTGCCCAATTAGGTGAAATTTTTGAATTAGACCGGGCTACTTTGAAATCCGATGGTGTTTTTCGTAGCAGTCCAAGGGGTTGGTTCACTTTTGGACACGCTACGTTTGCTTTGCTTTTCTTTTTCGGACACATTTGGCACGGTGCCAGAACCTTGTTCAGAGATGTTTTTGCCGGTATTGATCCAGATTTGGATGCTCAAGTAGAATTTGGAGCATTTCAAAAAATCGGAGATCCAACTACAAGGAGACAAGCAGTCTGATACAAGATGACTTTGTCATCTTTTACCTCTCTTTTTTTTTTTTTATTTTATTATAGTTAGAGTATTTAAATTTAGATTTAGATAGAATCTTTCTATTTCTAATTTCTTAATTTCTAATTTATATAATGAAGCTATAATTTATATTTTCGATATTAATCGAATCTATTATATATTTCATATTCAATATTTTTTAATATTTATAATAGAAGATATTAGAATAATATTGAAAAATGAGAGATTAATCTATTGAATAGTAATAATAATTGACTATACTATATAGTATATATAGTAAAACTAACTATATAGTATATAGTTATATAATAATATAGTCTATTTATATATAGAGAATATAGTAATAGTAAATTGAGTAAATTTACAATTTATTTAGTAAATGATCCAAAATGAATAGGTGTGGAAGCTATAATTGTAAACCACGATCGAATCTATGGAAGCATTGGTTTATACATTCCTCTTAGTTTCGACTTTAGGGATAATATTTTTCGCTATCTTTTTTCGAGAACCACCTAAAGTTCCAACTAAAAAAATTAAATGATTTTTCATTATTTGCATTGAAGTGACGAGCCCCCAATATGAATATGGGGGGCTCGTCACTTCAACTAGTCCCCATGTTCTTCGAAGGGATCTCTTAATTTTTGAGAGGGTTGCCCAAAAGCAGTATATAAGGCGTACCCAGTAAAGCTTACAAGTAAACCGGATATGGAGATGGCGACTAGGGTTGCTGTTTCCATTTTTTTTTTTCGAAAATTTCAAGATCGCGATAATGCCGTTTATTTACAACTACAACGAAATGGTATACAAAGTCAACAGATTACAACCCATGATGAAAGAGGATTTATGGCTACAAAAACCGTTGAGAGTAGTTCGAAATCTGGGCCAAGACGAACTGGCGTAGGGAGTTTATTGAAACCATTGAATTCGGAATATGGAAAAGTAGCTCCAGGGTGGGGGACTACACCACTTATGGGAGTCGCAATGGCTCTATTTGCAATATTTCTATCTATTATTTTGGAAATTTATAATTCATCCGTTTTACTGGATGGAATTTCAATCAATTAGTTCATAAAAACTAGGACTTCCTTATTTTTTTAATCAAAAAAGATTATTTTACTTAGACTTACTTAATGCTTAAAATACTTAATACTTCAACTTAAGATTACTTAAGACTTGGATTTATAGACCATTCTGGTAGTTCGATCGTGAAATTTATTTGTTTTGATATTTCATTTCCGGAATATGAGCGTGTGACTTGTTATAATTGATCCTATTGATAATACAGAGAATGGATCTGTCATCTCTATCAAGATGATTCTACTTCGTCAGATATTTATTCTAGTCTCTGGAGCACGGACTATATAGAATAGATAAAGAAAAGAAATATTTGAACTATGATTCATACCTATTATTCAGATCTCGCAACCGGACTAAAAAAAGGGGGAAATAGGTCTTTTATAAATAAAATAAAACAATTTTTCCTTCAGACTTCTTTTGACCGAAAGAAAACTCTTTATCTAGATTTTATTGAGTCATTACATTCATTGAATGAAGTGATGATCAAATGGTTTTCACTCAGAGAACCTTTGAATTTAGCTTTGGCTTTCTTAAATCATCGTGGTTCTAGTATGAATCTGAGGTTTCAATTGATTCATAGGGTCTCAACAAGAGAATTCCTAAAAAAAAAAAAAAAAAAAGGGAAGAGAAGATTCAAAAGGCCTATCACAATTCACATAAAGAAAGACAGATGAGCCAACTTGAGATTGTATTTCTTGGCATTATCATCACAAAGAAGAGATTCCGAATTTT